CTAAATAATATATATATAGTAATTAAATTAATTAATAAATTAGAATACACTAAAAAAAGGTCGTCTTATTCGAAACGCCTTGTGATCTTCAACCAATTCTGCGCTTCAATATAATTACCCGGAGTAAGCGCTAGAGCTTGTTTCCAATATTCGGCAGCTTGATCGAACCAAGCCTCCGCAATTTCAGAATCTCCTTGTCGAATGGCCTGTTCTCCCCGGTCGGAATAGGGCAGGTAAATTCCTTCCCTTAGAACCGTACATGAGATTTTCATCTCATACGGCTCAGCGCAGCGGTCAAGTTCTTTTGGTGTCCTTTTTTTTAATAGACCATATCTAATTAAATGAGATTTCTCGTGGATCTATCCCATTTTTTCTCTCGCGTTAACCAAAAGAAAAAGAGGTTATGAGTTTAAAACTTGCATTTTGCTTACTAATTTAATCAGTTTTATCTTTTTTCCCACCTTCATAAAGCATAGGCTTTTCCACTATCAACTATCATTAGAGTTTTCTAATAAAGGTAACTATCTCGGTTTAATTTTAATATATAAATTATTCTATTTATTTATAGAATATAGAATCCTTGAAAAAGATTTTCCTTTAGTTTATAAGAAGGAAAAGGTTTACTATCTTTGGGATCTGATCCTACACCGCTGCTCAATACCTTAGGGGATCAACTCTATTACATAAGTTGATTCCTAACTTTTATTTCATATCATGACATAAATAAGCAGTTCTTATTGTATCGGCCCAAAACCTCGCGAATTGATCTTTACGGTGCTTCCTCTATCAATTAGATCCTTTATCCATTGAATAAAGTATCGAGGCATACCAAATTTCTTCATATTCATAACTTCAAATTTTATGAAGTTTATTTCTTTGCTACAGCTGATAAAAATCGTTGTTTTGGACGATACATATGTAGAAAGCCTATTTTTTCTAGTATTTATTAATAAATTTGCTCTTTTTTTCCTTTTTTTTCTATAGTGGAGAGAGTCGCACGTAATGACAGATCACGGCCATATTATTAAAGGCTTGTGGTAAGAATGGGTTTCGCTCTAGTGCACGAAAATAATATTCCAAAGCTTTCGTATGTTCTCCGTTTCTCGTGTGGATAAGGCCTATGTTGTATAGTATATAACTTCGATCATAGGGATCAATTTCTAGTCGCATAGCTTCATAATAATTCTGTAAAGCTTCTGCATAATTTCCTTCGGATTGAGCCGACATCCGTTACGGTCGTCATTCGATTCAAAAAATCTCCGTTTCAGAACCGTACATGAGATTTTCATCTCATACGGCTCCTCCTTTATGTACATAATGAAACTGATACATGGAATAAAAAAAGATTAAAATATTCTCATTATAAACTGAGTGGGGCTGGTGTTTTTACAAGAAATCTCTAACCAACCCTCTTGTAAAAGATCTTTCCTTAACATCAAGTATGTTGGTACTAGATAAAACCGGGTGACTCCAGCAATTTCTTTGTCTTAAACGCCTCTTAATTTTCAGGAATTAGTCACTTCAACAATCTTCGATAGTTCTACGGGTATCCAAAGCACGAACGAGATGGATGTTTGTTGTCCCAACCATTCTTTTTAGTCCTGATCCTGATAAGTAAAAGGGATAATTTATAACAAAGTTTTCGTGTTGTTGATTCCGAGGAGTAGTGCCTCTTCCTCTATGCCTCCTATTCGTACTAATGGAGTAGGTTTGACCCAACACAACCTAGGGGGTGTAGTGTAGCCTTTCGCTCAATACTCTATAATCGACAATTGAAGCATTTGAGGTTGCATTAATCGGGGATACACGACAGAAGGGTTTGTTTTATTTACAAACTTCACCTTCAACAAGCGTAGATTTATTTCAATAATTTTTTTCTTTATATCCCAAATAATAATGCGCCTTTCTCCTAAGAATACTAAGAGCGATAAAAAATAAAAAAATCGAATATATAAAAGAGAATAATAATATAGAAATACAATAAAAAACGCAAAATAAACAAATCGCACCATCTCTGTAATAAGCGAATGCCTCTTTCTCGCCCGAAGTTGTCGGAATTATTCGTAATAAGATATTGGCTACAATTGAAAAGGTCTTATCAATAAAATTTCCATTTATTCGAGATCTAGACATAAGCTGAAATTCCTTCTATAATTTCTTTTAATAAACTTCGTGAGAAAATAATCTCACAACCAACAAATTTTTTAGTACGAAATAACATAAAAACAGACTGATTAAAATTCAACTTCTACTCAAATTGTTTCTTTTTTACAGGAATTGATAAAAACTTATTTGAAGGCGATTCTATTTCATCCAAATGTAAATCTAGTAGTATTAGTAGTATTAAGAATTATAGGATAGGAAACTATTCCGATTTCATCAAGAAGAATCAACGAATTTATCCTAATCTGTAGGATAATTCGAGACGTTTTAATTAAATTATGTATTTTGATCCAAAGAGGAAAAAGAATAAAATAAACGCTATATGATGGATGAAAATAGAATAATAGTCTAAACTAAATATAATCATGATCCATGGGTACCCGTTAAAGATAGTCTAAAAAAATAGAGCAATCGGTGAGAGTTGTTCCAATTCCAATTAAGTGATTTAATCCGGTATAAAGATTCGAAAAAAATAGGGAGTGCGATCTTCGTAAACATGAATAGATACCTTTATTTATTGTGTTTGTCCTAGAAAAAATATCTTTATCCCCGAGCCTCAGCTAAAGGTTTGGGAAAGTTTTTCTATTTTTATAGTTAAAATAACGTGTACGCACTTATCCAAAAACCTAATAGGAATCACTATTCACTCGCTTTATGAAACTTTATCATTATGTAGGAGAGATGGCCGAGTGGTTGAAGGCGTAGCATTGGAAATGCTATGTGGGCTTTTGTTTACCGAGGGTTCGAATCCCTCTCTTTCCGTACCCTTCACGTAATTCACCAATGTTATTGATAACATATCATAACAAGGGGCACCACCATTCCAACAGTTAGGATATGGTTTCGCTATTCCTAAATCCAAATTTCTGTAGTATGTAAAATACTAGTAAAGAATGGCCAAGGAATGAAGATCTCCCTATGATACATGAATGGGAAAAAAATACCCAGATAAACTCCCTTACCTCAAGTCTCTTTATCTGGGTTAAAGGGAGGGCAAAAATGTCCGAATCCTTCTTTTTTTAGTTAGGTTTAAGTCTGACGAGAATAATATTCTACAACTAGTAATTCATTTATTTTCAAACCGACCCATTTACTATCTAGTATTTGATTGACCGATGCTTTATATTGGAATGGGTGAAGACTCAAATGTTTTGGCAATTCCTCGCGGGAGGCTGAATCAAGATAATTTTGAACCAAAGACTTAGATTTTTGTTCATCTCTCACTGTAATAATATCTCGGGGTTTGCAGCGATAACTTGGTATATCTACTATAGCACCATTAACTAAAATATGTCTATGGTTAACCAATTGGCGGGCTTGAGGCATAGTCGAAGCCATACCTAATCGAAAAAGGATGTTATCCAATCGCATTTCAAGTAATTGTAGTAAAACTTGACCTGTTGAACCTTTTGCTTTTCCGGCAATATGAACGTATTTAAGTAATTGTTGTTCTGTAAGACCATAATGAAAGCGCAATTTTTGTTTTTCTTCTAAACGAATACGATATTGAGATTTTTTACTGGGGCGTAATTGGTTTCTAAGATCGTTTCCGGCTCTAGGCTTTTTAGTAGTTAGTCCCGGTAAAGCCCCCAGACGACGTATTTTTTTAAAACGAGGCCCTCTATAACGCGACATAAAGACTCCTTATGAAGTTGCATAAACCTAAATGAAATTAAACTAAACTAAATGATAAATATAAAAATAAAAAATAGAATATAAATTTTAAATTTAATAATAAATTAATTGAAATTTATTGAAGTATTGTACTACCAAGAAGACTTCGAAAGAATAATTAGATGAATTGTATCAATATTCTGGCCTGAATATATTATATATAATTTATAGTATAAATTATATATTTAAAATCTTAAATAATAAATAATATAAAACTGAATTAATAGAAAACTTTTAAATACTAAAAAATATTAAATAATAGAATTTATTATTCTTAAAATAATATTAATATTAAGAATATAAAAAAGAATTAAGGGTTCTTTTATTAATTGGTCTACATAGATTAAACCCCTCCAAATTTTTTTTAATTGGAAGTTCTTATGAGATAATAGATGGTTACTAGGGAAGAAGCTTTTTAAATTTCTTTGATTTCACATTATCAACTATGGAAAAAAGAAAAATCAAACATATTGAGAAAAGCCTGCTATCGGAGTCGAACCGATGACCATCGCATTACAAATGCGATGCTCTAACCTCTGAGCTAAGCGGGCTCACATACCATAAATTCGACACACATAGGAAGTTAGTAAACTACTGGAATCTTAGCTATTAAAATCTTAACTCTTCACAATTAATATGACCCCATTTTATATATAGAATTATATATAATTCTAATTATAAAAAAATAGTGGATATTTTTTTCTATTTTCGAACATATTAATTAATACATTAATATAATATAATATATATAGATATATTATATCTAATAGAAATATAATTACGATCTATTTATCATATTACAATATGATTATCAATAATCAATATCTTTATTAGCTTAATTCGATAGTAAGTAATTAGATAGTAAAGTAATATTTTTTTTAATTCAACTGAAATTTGAATGAAAAATTCTTTATATCTAAATTCTATTTCTTTTACTAATAATTTTTTTTTAAATAAAGCATTAATTTGATTCCATTTTTATTGCATAATTGACATAAACTAATTTATATTTAATAATATGATTTAATTATCAATTAAATTACTATAACCTTCTTTCTAATTTAATTAGAATCTTATTCTATAAGATTCTAGAATATATTATAGATAATGTATATCTAATACATATTGGATCCATTATAATATGAATATTCTAAATAATTTCATTTTTAGTTTTGTTTTTTTTATAAAAAAAAAAAGGAATTATTAGTTCTAGCCATTAGATTCGTTTTGGCTATTAAATATTTATTGAATTTCAAATTTCCTTTTGACGAAAACAAAAGAATCGACCCTTCAAGTATTCAAAATTGTACGATAAAAACGCTTTAAATAGGGGAAATTCCAATATATATTTATATATATAAGATATACATTAAGTAGAATTAGAATCTAGACGTAGTAATTATTAATTACTATTAATATTACTAATAGATTAGTAATCTATATACTCTATTATAGTATATATGTATCGATCAATATTGTATATTGAATTAATGTTAATGAATTTTATAGGCCCATCATAATTTTAATATATAAATGAAAGAAAAAGTAAAACGTTATCATAATGAGATCCTAATCACAAAGAATAAAATAAAGAAGAAAAAGGGGGATATGGCGAAATTGGTAGACGCTACGGACTTAATTGGATTGAGCCTTGGTATGGAAACCTACCGAGTGATAACTTTCAAATTCAGAGAAACCCTGGAATTAAAAATGGGCAATCCTGAGCCAAATCCAGTTTTATGAAAACAAACAAGGGTTCAGAAAGCAATAATAAAAACAGAAGGGATAGGTGCAGAGACTCAATGGAAGTTGTTCTAACAAATGGAGTTGGCTACTTTGCGTTAGTAAAGGAATCCTTACATCGAAACTCCAGAAAGGATGAAGAATAAATGTATATACGTACTGAAATACTATCTACAAATGATTAATTACAACCCGAATTCATTAAGAATTCTTAATGAATTAATTCTAAGTTGAAAAAAGAGATATCAAATCATTTCTTATTTCCTCCATCAAAATATGATAGATTTTTTGAATAATTGATTAATCATACGAGAATAAAGATAGAGTCCCATTCTACATGTCAATATGGACAACAATGAAATTTATAGTAATAGGAAAATCCGTCGACTTTTAAAATCGTGAGGGTTCAAGTCCCTCTATCCCCAAAAAGGCCCATTTGATTTTCTAATTATTTATCCTATCTTCTCAGTTCGTTAGCGGTTCAAAATTCCTTATGTTTCTCATTGATTCGAATTGGATATGAATGGAAATTTTTTTCTTATCAAAAGTCAAAAGATTTGTGAAAAGGGTACAAATGAACATCTTTGAGAAAGGACTCCTAATATTATATTCAATTTGAATACTTAATCATTCATTTAATTATTCGTATTTTACTGAAACTTAAAAAGTCCCCCCTTTTTTTTGAAGATCCAAAAAATTGCACCGGGGTATGGATAAGACTTTGTAATCCCCCTTTCATTTTTATTTTTAATTGACATACACCCAAATCTTGTATTAAAATGAAGATGGTGCGTCATCAATGGTCGGGATAGCTCAGCTGGTAGAGCAGAGGACTGAAAATCCTCGTGTCACCAGTTCAAATCTGGTTCCTGGCACACAAGCAATTTGTATGAGTATCTATTCTACAAATTAATTGATATGGGTCGACATACATATTCATTGAATAGTCTAAATCATGATGCAAATTTATCCATCTAAGTATCTGAAGATGTACCTATTCTCTATTCTATCTTTAGAATAGTTAAAAGAGTATATGTAGATAAAATATGTAAAATACAATGTTAACACTTCATACATATTACAAAAAGTAGTTGGGTGAAAGACCTAAAAGTCTAGTCTCTATGGGAGTTGAAGGGCGCGAATTGCCAAGATTCATCTCATATACAGTACAAATCTAATCTCCTTTCATTTTTTTTTCTATTTTATTTTCAGATTCTATTTCGTCATTTACTCTTATGCGACTTTCTGGAGTCCCATCTAAATGACGCGCGCGGTACATAGTTCGGCATCATCAACTCTTTGGGTTTTATCCTATTGACTGAGCTCATCCCCCAAAAGTATCTCCAAAATCGGAAAAAATTAATGAATACCTATAATTGTATTGTCTTTTTTTTTTTTATCTCTTATCTATAATATCTGAACGAGACGTCATCTCTTTGAATATCTAGAGTTGTAGTTATTGAATAAGTGAATATTTGTTTCTGATTATTCAATGAGCGTCTTGTATTTCATAAAAATTAGGAGCAATATAATCCTTACGTAAAGGCCAGCCTATCCAACTTTCAGGCATTAAGATACGTTTCAGACGCGGATGATTATCATAAGAGATTCCCAACATATCATAAGATTCTCTTTCTTGAAAATCTGCACTTTTCCAAATCCAGAAAACAGAAGGAATTCTAGGATTCCATCTTGGGGCAAATACTTTTATACATACTTCTTCCGGTTGATCTATCCCATATTCTATTCTCGTAAGATGATATACACTGCATAACAGTCCCCCTGGTGATACATCATAGGCACATTGGAAACGGAGATAATTGTAGCCATATACATATAAAATCACAGCAATGGAATGCCAATCCTCGGGCTTTATTTGTAAAGTTTCTACTCCTTGGTAATCAAAACCCAAAGATCTAT